ATACCTTATTCAAGAATTTTTTTTGATCTAACCCGTAGGAATCAATAGAAAAGGCAAATCTCCTATGATACACCAGATCCGGCCCGGTTATTGATAGAGTGAATAGATCTGCCATTTCTTGAAATCTCTCTTCTGATTCAAAATCATGGTGTAACGTGTATCCCCCCTTGTTCCGGCCATGGAATAGATGAAATAAATAAAAAAATGGATTTTTGTTCAAGAATGAAATCTTATTGGAACTGTCCATATCCGGTGCATCCTTCGGAACCATATCAGATCCCGGATCTGATGAAATAGGATGAATTGAGACGGTATTTTGTAAATACGTAATTATCTTGAATATATCAACCATTTCTTTATTTTCCGATCGCCTGGAAAGAACAAAAGAAACATCCTGTTTTTTCTTCAAAAATTTCTGATCTCTAGTGGACCTCTCAGTAGGATTCGAACCCATATGAAGTTCTGACCATCTGTCAGAGAAAAAAGAACGAATTGATCTTGTAGGATTCCCAAGAAATTCTTCGATTTCTTCCGGAAGCAGATGATTATTCATCTGCTTCTCACGTTCCGCGAATAGCCGGGACATTGAGGAAGATCCAAAAAGGCATTTCGGGAATCGATCTGATTCTATCTCTGTTCCTTCCGTTTGAAGAAAGGAAGGATCCCAAAGAATCGATCTTTCTTTTTGAATATTTGACAATGCATTCCGTACCTTGCTAAAAAACCGATCCTTGTTTACCAACCACACATTGTCTAACCAAATCAAATTCTCTCTCGATACGTTCCTCAAAAAATCCGATTCGTGCTGATTCTTTCCCCAACTAACGAAGAGATCTTGGTGGAATTGCCACATATGAAATTGAGCACAATTTTGCAAAGAAATATCCCACTTGTTTCTCGAGAAGAGATGGGAAACATGCTCAATATAATTTGATTGAATAGTTGCCTCAGCTCCTTGTTGTTTGAAGAACCCCCCCCCTTCAATTGGTCTTTTTTCACGAAAAGCAGACATGAGATAACAAATCAAGTCTTTCCCTAAGACTTCGAATAGCTGTCCCGAATTCAAGTTGAGTATGTTTCGCTTCTTCCTCGGAGAAAGACGATCAAACAATTCCCAATCATGGTCCTTGCGGATCATATCATCCGTATAGGATAAAAAAAGAAACTCCAGATATTTGCTATCTTTCTCTTTGAATGAGATCTCAATTCCAACTACGGTTTTATTAGATACCTTACAACTAGAATCCCTCTTTTTTCCGATCCGGTTCCTCCACCACCGCGAACCCCGGTTAGATTCAGGCATGATACACTTTTTATTTATTGGGAGAACCCAAGTACTCTCTTGCGAATCCATGAAACAACTCTCAGAAATATTTTTTCCTTTTGGAAGATACAGGGGCGAAACAATCAACCTATTGATATTGCAAGACCAAAAAGATTCTTCCAATGTCTCATTTCTGGGTCCAATGGAATTCATAGGTATAGGAAGAAGCCCCATCAAATAGAGATTTTTTCTTTCGACAATCTTTCGATTGTTAATACGAGATATAAGGACCGCTACTACAAGCAGTATTATACCTTTGATCGTGAAATATCGATTGCTTCTTGAACCCTGTGAATCACGTGAAAGTAGGATACTCCAAATTCGGGGGTCAAAGAGTTTCATAAAACGTTCTTGGTGGAAAAGAATGTGAGTGAAAGATCCCACTGAATCGAATTTGGTCCATGAATCTAAGAAATAGTGAGAATTCTTGATCTCTCTCAATATCTCTCTCAATTCGAAGATCCAGGATTTGAATTGATGTTCTCTCATTGATTCCTCCTAAAGATTTCATTTCAATTGGAATTTGGTTATTTACGATGTACGATGATCCCTGTTAAGCATCCATGGCTGAATGGTTAAAGCGCCCAACTCATAATTGGCAAATTCGTAGGTTCAATTCCTGCTGGATGCACGCCAATGGGAACGTTCAATAAGTCTATTAGAATTGGCTCTGTATCAATGGAATCTCATCATCCATACATACCGAATTGGTATGGTATATTCATACCATAACATATGAACAGTAAGAACTAGAATTCTTATTGATACTGGAACTCATAGGGAAGAAAATGGATTTATGGATGGAATCAAATATGCAGTATTTACAGAAAAAAGTATTCGGTTATTGGGGAACAATCAATATACTTCTAATGTCGAATCAGGATCAACTAGGACAGAAATAAAGCATTGGGTCGAACTCTTCTTTGGCGTCAAGGTAATAGCTATAAATAGTCATCGAGTCCCGGGAAAGGGTAGAAGAATGGGACCTATTATGGGACATACAATGCATTACAAACGTATGATCATTACGCTTCAACCAGGTTATTCTATTCCACCTCTTATAGAGAAAAGAACTTAAAGCAAAATACTTAATAACACGGCGATACATTTATACAAAACTTCTACCCCGAGCACACGCAATGGAGCCATAGACAGTCAAGTAAAATCCAATCCACG